TGGTCGCGTAGCTTCATAATAATTCTGTAAAGCTTCTGCATAATTTCCTTCGGATTGAGCCGACATCCGTTACGGTCGTTCGTTCTAGTAAAAGAATCTCCGTTCCAGAACCGTACGTGAGATTTTCATCTCATACGGCTCCTCCCTTCTGTGCATAGTACTAAAGGGAATAATCCAAAATTCACTATTAGAATTATGAACTGACAGGAGCTGGTATTTTTACAAGAAATTTCTAGCCAGCCTTCTCATAAGAGATTTTTTCTTAACACCAATTGTATTAGTACTAGATACAAATGGTCACTCCAAAAATTTCTTTGTACTCAACGCTTACAATTTCCAGGAATTAGTCACTTCAACGGTCTTTGATGGTTATACGGGTACCAAAAGTACGAATGAGATGGATCTTTGTTTTCCCAACCATTATTTTTAGTCCCGATACCAATAAGGAAAAGGGTTATTTATAACAAAGTTTTCGTGTTGTTGATTCCTAGGTGTAGTGCTTTTTTCCCGATGCCATCTATTGGTACTAATGAAGTAGGATTGACCTCCAATACAGAACCTATAGATGTAACCTTTTGCTCAATACTAAAATAAATAATTGAAGCATCTAAGGCTGCATAAATCGAGGATACACGATAGAAGGAATTGCTCTATCTCTAAACTTCACCTTCACCAAGCGTAGGTTTCTTTCACTCATTTGTTTTTTTATTTATAACTACGTTCTTTTTCTCGTAAAAATGAGAGGTAAAAAAAAACAAGAAAAAAATCAAATCGCACCATCTCTGTAATAGGTAAATGCCTTTTTTTCTCCTGAAGTTGTCGGAATTATTCGTAATAAAATATTGGCTACAATTGAAGAGGTCTTATCAATAAAATTTCCATTTATTCGAGATCTAGGCATAATTAGTAATTCATTCTATAATTCTTCTCATCCTCCTTCGGGGAAAACGATCCCACAAAAAAGGAATTGTACAGTACAAAATAACATAAAAACAGACTCATTGGAAAAAATTTGGATCCCAAATTGTACCCCCTTTTGGACAAAGATGAAATGAAATAGTTGAATCAGATTAGATTTCATTACAATTTTGTAGTATACCAATGACCAAAACTCTTACTATTTCATCTAAGTTGAATAACCAAGTTTCTTATGGATTTTGATAACTCGAGAAGTTTTTATTTGGTTATGATCCAAAAAGGAAAAAGAATGTAATAGTCATTCCATGATAAAATAAAATTCAAATTAAAGTAACCATCCTTTTTTTGCATAACGTGTATGTGCCACGCCATACAATTGAAAGAGAAAAATTAATCGGACGATTCATGAATTTCGAATAGATCCACGGGGTAGCTGATGAAATAAGTTGTTGTAAATAAATATGAATTTGGAAAAATTTTCTTCTTATGGAACCATCGAACGGTCATACCTGTACTGCAATTAAGATGAATGACTCGCTATTCATTCGGGTTTTGGTCATAAATAAGATTATGTAGGAGAGATGGCCGAGTGGTTCAAGGCGTAGCATTGGAACTGCTATGTAGACTTTAGTTTACCGAGGGTTCGAATCCCTCTCTCTCCGTTTCTTTTCATTCATCAACGTTACCAACTATAATGTATCAAATCAAATAAGAATTGATATAATCATCATTATTATAACAATAAGACCCTTAATTTCATAGAGATTCTCTATCCCTAATTACATCCCTGTGATACGTAAAATACAAATAGAAATATCGTATTGACATCGAAAAAAGAAAAAGAATCCTAAAGAATCCTATTGCCGATCCATTTGTGATACGTGAATTAGACAGGGCACAAGGTACTCCATTTACTTCAGCGAAAGGAGTCAAAATTGTATGAACCTTGCTTTTTTCTTTTCGTTAGAATCAAGTCTGACGGGAATAATATTCTACGACCAACAATTCATTTATTTTCAAACCGATCAATTTACTATCTATTATTTGATTTACAAATCCTTTATATTGTAAAGAGTCAATAGTCAAATGGTTTGGTAATTCCCCGTGGAGGGATGAAACAAGATAATTTTGAATCAGAGCTTTTGATCTTTCTTTATCCTTCGTAGTAATAATATCTCGGGGTTTGCAACGATAACTTGGTATATCCACTATACGACCATTAACTAAAATGTGTCTATGGTTAACTAATTGTCTGGCTCCAGGAATGGTCGAAGCCATACCTAATCGAAAAATTATGTTATCCAAACGCATCTCAAGTAGTTGTAGTAAAACCCGGCCTGTTGACCCTTTGGCTTTTCCAGCAATATGCACATATTTTAGTAATTGTCGCTCTGTCAGACCATAATGAAAACGCAATTTTTGTTTCTCTTCTAAACGAATACGATATTGCGATCTTTTTCCAGAGCGTAATTGGGTTTGAAGATCACTTCTGGATCTGGGTCTTTTACTAGTTAGTCCCGGTAAAGCCCCCAGCCGGCGTATTTTTTTGAAACGAGGTCCTCGGTAACGAGACATATAAAGGCTCCTTTTTGATTCACTTTCATTTGACAAAAAAATATAAATTCAGACTGAACTAAAGGATCAGCAAAACAAAACTCAATAAAATCAAAATGAATTTTATCAAAATTCGGATTTTTTGTATATATAGGAAATTCAAGTAAAAAACTACATTTTCCAATTCCAATTTCTTCTGTAGAGATCTAATTGTTCTAGTCAACTTTTTTATTCATAGCTATAGCTGCAAGTTACCATGACATAATAGATTGGTGACCCCACATTTAGAGAAAGTGAGAGTAGAGATTTTCAATCATCGAAAGAAAAAGAGCCGGCTATCGGAATCGAACCGATGACCATCGCATTACAAATGCGATGCTCTAACCTCTGAGCTAAGCAGGCGGATATAAAAGCAATACTGTATAGGAATACAGTAAACTTGGGATCTTAGTTATTACCTAGTGATTCTTTTCTTTTTTTCTTTCATTTATTGATTATTGAAATTTATTCTATTTCTTATTTCTTAGTTAATAGTTATATATTTTATATTCTATTTAGATATAGATAAATTAGATATTGAAATAGAAATTAAATTCCATATATATATGAAAAAAAAAAAAAAAAATGAAATTCAAAAATATTAGATAGAAAATCCAAAAAGAATTTACATTCATTAAAGAAAATATGAGATATAAATTATTATATTAATCTATTTATATAGGAAAATCAATATTATTTAGAATGAGATTCTATTTTATTTTTTCATTTATTATTTATCATATTAATAATTCAATACAAGAAATAAAAAAAAAAATAAAATATTGAAATTCAATAATATTCTGATTATGATCATTTTAGAAAAATGAAAATCATATTATGAATAATTCATTTATTATCATTAAAATAATCTCATTCTAATCGTGGAACTAGAAAACTATACTTAAAAACTTGAAATGGATATTTCAAGCAACGAAACTATCTATAATCCTAATAGATACAGAATGAAAAGAGAATCATATTATATATATTTTTCTTCGAATAAGATGAAAAATTTGGATTCTATCATTATACACAAGAGGATAAAAAAAAAAGAATGAATATTGACCGTTCCACTATTTTTAATAGTACTGTAAAAAAGGATAATTAGGAAAGGGATAGATATATCCCACATATATCTATCCATATTGAATTGCGGATACATCAATGATAGAATCATTCGGATTGAAACAAATAGGAATCATTACCTAATGAATTCCTTAGTGACAAGATCAATGAAAGAGGTGGATAGAATTACAAATGGATTCTTTTTTCAAAGCAAGGGGGGATATGGCGAAATTGGTAGACGCTACGGACTTGATTGGATTGAGCCTTGGTATGGAAACCTGCTAAGTGTTAACTTCCAAATTCAGAGAAACCCTGGAACTAAAAATGGGCAATCCTGAGCCAAATCTTAAAAAAAATGGAAAATGAGAATAAAAAGAGATAGGTGCAGAGACTCAATGGAAGCTGTTCTAACGAATGAAATTGACTACGTTAGATTAGTAGCTAAAATCCTTATATCAAAAGAAAAGATCGAAATGACAGAAAGGATAATCTTATATACCTAATACGTACGTCTAGATACTGACATAGCAAATGATGATTCATCGCATTTCTTTCTTATTTATATCACATCTGACTATTATCTTATATCTTATCTACTATTCTACTATTAGTAGATAGTATAATAGTAGAAGTGTATTAGTATGAGTATAGAATAAGGTTCTATAGAAACCCCCTATTTCTATTCTATATTGATTAGAATGATAGACTATGAAAAATTGAAGAGTTATTGTGAATCAATTCTCATTGAAGTTAAAAAAAGAATTGAATTCCAATATTCAGTGATCAAATTATTCATTCCATAGTTTGATAGATCTTTTGAAGATTAATCGGACGAGAATAAAGAGAGAGTCCCATTTTACATGTAAATACCAACAACAATGAAATTTAGAGTAAGAGGAAAATCCGTCGAATTTTAAAATCGTGAGGGTTCAAGTCCCTCTATCCCCAAAAAAGCCCATTTTACTTCCTCACTCTGTTCTTTCACAAATGGATCCAAATAGAAACTTTCGTATATTCTTCCAATTGCAATCCAATTTAATTTGTATAGATATGATACCTGCACAAATTAACATATATGTTCAAAGAATCAAAGAAAGTCTTCTTTTTGAATATCTAAGAAATTAGGGGGCTAGGTCCAATTTGTTAAGACTGTCTTTTTTAGTTCTTTTCATTGACATAGATACAAGTACTCTGCTAGGATGATGCACGGAAAATGGTCGGGATAGCTCAGTTGGTAGAGCAGAGGACTGAAAATCCTCGTGTCACCAGTTCAAATCTGGTTCCTGACACGTGAATAATGTATTGGATAGATATTCATACCTCATCCAAATAAAATTTAGACGGGTTGGAATAGACATTCTTTACTTTCTTTTTCATTTCTGTTTATACTTAAAAAAAGTATGTTAAATTTTCGTATATGTATA